AACCGGAGATGCTGGTTCAATTCCAGCTTGTGAATCAAAGAAAACAAAAGGGAGGCTCACCGACCGGATAAGCAGCTAGATCGATTCCTAACAGTAAAGTCAGAGGATTGGCAAATCTTTCTTTGCTTAAAACACAGGAGAGCTAACTCGATGATCGACCAAGCCAAAAATGGCATCGGTTTTCCTAGACCTCAAAGACTGCCATAAAAAGGCTTCCAATGGGCCTAGGAACAAAACAAGAGAAACAGCAGACGCGCCTTCAAGGCAACCCTGCTACCTCCGAGACAGGCATCCCTCCTACCCCGATTGTCTTGCTGCTAGGACCCTTCGGAGGTGACCCCGGATATCCCTTACTTTGAGGTAACCCTGAAACGAGGCAACCCCGTTCACTCCGACAAGAAAGGTGTCAAGTCTGAAAGCCAAGCCCGGGCAAGAAGAGGGCTCACTACATTCAAAAAGGAATGGTTGGTATGCGGTCCGTCCTTAGAAATACCTGAGGAATCCCCTTTTTTGTGATTGTTCCAAAGCGTGCTTCCGTTTCTTGTTCTTCGAGCTCAACCGGTCATGCTTCTTTCTCAGTTGCGCGATTCCTAGCTGCTAGATCCTAGATCGGAGGATGTAGGTGAGTCTGATTGTTCTGACTTCTACTGTTATAAGTTGCCTTAAGGCGCCTTCCAGTTCCAGCCCAATAGGGGCACTTGCCGGTGAGGAAGATCCCATTTAGAAGAAGGAGAAAACCTAAGTATCCTTTCGCCTTGAGCTAGGGTCAAAGATCAGTCCAAGCTAGGATCAGCTCTCGGAAGTCAAACTTCTCCTCTGCAGCTAGGCGGGCTACGACCCTTCGAGCAGGGCAGTTCATGAGCTGCTATCTCCGACCGAGGTTAGGTCTTCTTTGCTCTGCTGCTGTGATTCTTCCTCCAACCTGTACACAAGCCAAGGCTTCTCGAAGTCAAGTACATTAAAGGTAGGGAAGAAAGGGTCATCTCAGGATGGACTCAATATCTATTATCTTTCAACTTCCCTTTCCAATTGGACACGATCCATTGAATGTTCTCTCCCAGTCCAGATTAGACCAAGGCAAATTACATTTACTGCAGAGGAGGCAGCCATGGACTGAAAGCAAGAGTCCTCGTTTCCTGAAGAATGATGTGATTCCAGGTCATCTCCCGAATGGGATATTGTAGGTGTTCCCGGTTATGGGTCAGGTCATCTAGGGGCTATGTAATAAAGAGAAGACCCGCGGGTTAACCTTCGGTTCGCCTCTTTTCATCCAAGACTGAGACCTTAGCCGTGAACTTCTTTTCATCCAAGACTGATGGACCTGAGGTTCACTTGATTTGATTCCTCTCACAAGGAGAAGGCGGGCATTTGCTCCGGTTCCTGTCTGTGACGGGGACCTGAGATAGGTAAATAGGCTCAGTATAGAGGAGACCGACCCTTCAGATAAGCCTTCTCTTGCTCCATAAGCCCAGACAGAACAAAAGTGGATCCTTCAAAAGTAGGATGACGCGGCAACTGCAAACTTTGCTGGTGAATCAGACCAATTGAGTTTGATAATCCTTAGTCCCGATGAAAAGTCTCTGACGATTCAACTGCAAACGGGACAGTTGAATAAGAAAGATTTCAAGTTAGAACAAGTGGTACCCATAAGAGAAAGTAGAAGTGCGCTACTTCCCTTAGCACTCAAAGCCTATAAAGATAGATAGGTCTCTAGGTAAATTGGTTTAGGTACCATTTCTGACAGCGATTTGACGGCTAGTTCGGGTCTTATAGTGCTTATCTATGCGCTATGAGGATAGTTGCCGGACTATGAGTCAAGACACAAGGCAAGGGTAAGGTTCTCGCGAGTTTACTTACTTTCTATAGCAGCTAGAGCGGCTCTCAGGATATCTCAGTCCAAAGTCAGAGGCAGTGGAAAGGAATTCAAACCATGGAAGTGGGCAAGGTAAGAGTGCCTGAGCCCCGACCCTATGGGGCGCCCGTGATGCTAAGGCTCGAAGACCTCTTTGACATGGAGCAATACTTTAGGGTAGTTCGGAGCCGGGCTTCCTTCCTCTTTCTGGCTGGTGAGCTCCTCTAAAGCTAAGTCAAGACTAAGGCGACTAGCTCTCAAAGTGAGTTGGCTTCCGAGCCTAGTAGCGCTAGTAGGAGGGAAGGGCGTCTAGCCATATCGAAAAGAACCATCGGACTCTACTCTAGTTCTATCGTCCAGAGCTAAGCTCTTCTTCTTGGCGAACTCGCGAATTCGTATCTGAGCTTCATCTCGGCTAGCCAATATTCCCCTTTTGGAAGTAGGAATCCACGGGCCCGTCAGTGGTATAATAAGGGCTGCTTCCTCAGTCGCAATTTTGATTGCCCAAAAGCGGGATCCCTTTAGGTGACTGGTAGCTCGGCTCTCAAAGTGAGTTGTCTTCCTGCCCGCCATGCCAGACGGACCTAGTCTCTTACACAATCAGGTAAAGTCAGGACTGGTCTAAGGCAGTCCTAACCCCTCGCCTGGTAATCTTTCGGAAAGGTTGCTTCCGTTTCCTCTTCTTCGAGTTGACTAAAGGGTGCGCCTTCGCTCCATTCCAAAGTAATAGGATCCGTCCTTTCGGAATCCTGTATCGAAGGAAGTCATCGTTCTTCCTAGACCTATTTGACTAGCCTATATCTACTCGATTTGAGTCACTGACTGATTGATTTTGCATGAGATGCCTCACACTCTTTCTTTTCTAGACGGAAATGGCAATAGAATAGATATACTGATGGAGTCCCTCCGGATATGCCCCTATTTGAGGATCTCGACTAGCGAGCCTATTGAACACTCGCCGAATCCTATATTGGGGAAACCATTCCCTATCTTGGGGTAGAACTCAGACTTGAAATCCTGATTCTTACCTGGAGGAGATGACCCAATGAATGCCTATAATGAATGCCTATAGGAGATAGGATAGAACAATGCGGACCTTAGCTGAGGACGTTATCCCTCCTCCTATCGCCGCTCTTTCAATACGGGATAGTCAAAGGCACCCTACTTATGGAACTACAAGACCAATAAAGGTATCACGCTTAGTGCCTGAACAAAGTCACCCCTGGGGAAGAATCTGGGGACAAAACGAAAGGAAAGCAGAGGCAATGAAATTGTCTTTTCATACTGGGACAGGAATGCCAGATCCAGAGAAGAGGGACGGTGTCCTCACTTTCGGATAAATAGCCACCCATTCTGTTAGAAACCTATTATATGAATAAAGAAGTTGTTGACTCAGATGTCCTGCCCCGCCTAGGATAGTACCAGAAAGGGTCTTTCACGCTCGACTTGCACCCTCCGGTTTTAGCTCTTTTGCTTTCTGACCAAATCTGCTTGGCTTGTTTTAGTGCTTGATCGATCGCTTGCTTCATTTCCTCGCTAGCGTGCTTTATTTATCAAATCCACGGCCCGGCCCTGTACGCCGTTCGGGCGGAAGCCCTCTCCTCTGTAAGGTAAGCTCGACAGTGTTTTTATAAATCCTGCCTCGCTTGCTTGCTCGCTGCTTGTGTCGCTTGAATGTCCGCTAAGCCCAATCCAACCATGGAAGGTGAAGCTCGGCTTTGACAGTCGCCTCCGTCAGCTCGATCAAGGCAATGCTCTCTATCAGCTGCTATGCGGGTTTTTCGATCAAGGCTATGCTTTGCTTTCTATCAGCTCGATCCAATCGGCCTGTTGAGTTGCTTTTAAGGCCTGTTTGCTTCTAAGGCATGTAGCTGATAAGGCCTCTGTTGGAGGAGCTTCTAAAGCCAGCTTCTTCTATGTAAGGTGCTTCTTAGGCCTGTAGCTTGATACACTCTAAGGCCAGTTGCTTATAAAGCATATTTAGTTTATGGTCCTTCTCAAAAGAGAGTACAGTCCGCTTTGGCTACCGCTACACCCTAGAAAGACGGATTTCCTCTCAATGATCGGTCCTTCGTTTCCTTTCACAACTACCTTTTGGCTCATTAATCAATCCATTCCATTTTAGGCTATGCACGCCTATCAGCTCGATCAAGGCTATGGTATAATGGAACTTATGCTCGCTAAAGGAAATGCTATCTATCAGCCGCTATGCGGGTTTTTCTATCAAGGTTTCTATCTATCAACTCGATCCAGCGCGGGTTTGACGCTCAAGGAAATGCTATCAATAATAACTCGCTCTGGGCCATGCACGCCTATCAGCTAGATCAAGGAAGGACATGCTATCGTATCAGTTCGCTCAAGGAAAAAGGCTATCGGAATCTCAGGCCATGCACTCTATCAGCTTACTTAGCTCGATACTTCGCTACGCGGCTATGATGCACTCGAAAAATAAGATATGATCAAAAAGAAAGCTTTTCAAAAACATATGAATATTCGCTTTCAAGCAAGCAAAGCAAATAGAGCATTGACTCGCTACTTCGAGTACGCTCGTCAAGTAGCTTATCAAGTAGCTCGGTAAGGAGAAAGACAGCTGGCTAACTAAGGAGAAGGAGTATATCAAGTGGCTTATCAAGTAGCTTAGAAAAGTAGGCTAAAGTAGTCTTAGGAAAGAAAAGTGGCTTTTCAAAGGCAAAGGAAAAGGAGCTCTTAGGCAAAGTATAGGCTTATCAAAGAAAGTGGCTTAGCAAGTAGCTAAGGAAGCTTCTTTTCAAGTAGCTTATCCAGTGGCTAAAGAGCTTCTCAAGTGGAAAAGGAAAGGAGCTTAGAAAGTGACTTAGGCAAATGGCTTATCAAGCAAGTAGCTAAGGAGAAGGAGCTTATCAAGTCAAGTGGCTAAGGAAGCTTATCAAATAGCTTAGCTAGTGGCTAAGTAGCTTATACTTATAAATAAAGTAAAGTAGAGCTTATCAAGTTGCTTGAAAGTGGATTCATTCATAAGAGTAAAAATAAATCAAATGAATGGTTTACGGTGAATTACGCGCATCTGAGTACTAAGTGACATTTAGTTTTCACTGCTTTTACCGATATTCTCCGGCAACCCTTCGCGCACGAGATAGCAATGACAGGAGATTGACCGGTCGGGGTCGAGTGATCAACACCTCCGGGGTTGAGGGTGCTTCTCCGCTTCTCCTGCTGCCAGCCACCTGCCGCTCCTCTTTCTTTGGCTTGTGCCTCGGCTTTGCTGCCCTCTTCCTCTGTCTCTTCCTTCTTTCTTCTGATAAAGAAGGTAGCGGACAGAGACAAACTGAAAGGGACCTCATCGATTCTCTCTTCTCCGGGTCCTGATCCTCTCTCTCTATCGCCTTTACTGCGGCTTTGCTTCCCTAATTCCAAAGCTTTTCACGACGAGTTTTTGGTAGAACCGTGGAATCTGCCGAACAGTTCGCATAATGTATGACTAAAGTTGCGTTTTCAATAGCTAACGCTAAGCTATTATAATTTCATTACCCTTAGTGCTAACGCACTAAGTGATTACATTCCTTAGATCACTAAGTGATACTTCGTATACCCGGATTTCTCTTTTCAATGGATTAGCTTTTAACTAATAACGGATCAACAAAAGTGAAATGTTTTATAAACACCGTAAAATGGCATAAAAGTTTCATTTTACCGGATTTTGTCCAAAGCGCTGACGCACTAAGCAATTTCATACCTGCTGTAATGTCGAGGCGACGCGGAACGCCTACCTATCTAGTACCACAAAACAATCCAAAACAGAAACCAGAAAACAGAAAAACGAAGAATACGAAGTATCACTTAGGTGATAATCTATGGAACAGGAAACATGATTTTATCAATCCCTATTCCTGACTAAAGATAGGGAGAATAGAATAAGGTACGACCTAATCAGAAACAGAGCCATACCAAGAATATCCGCTAGTTTCGAGCAAGATCACGTCCCTCATTACGAGCTTTTCACATAGGGCACAATATTATAGACTAGACCTAGCTGAACTAAAAACAATCAATTAAAAGTCCCAGCACATCTATGCTATCTTTCTTCGTTAAGCGCTTTGCTTGTGCTTAATAAGCTTCTTGGGCAAGGCAATATTTTCGAACTAGAACTAAGGGATACTCAAAGGGACGGAGGAATTCTTAAACCTAGCTAATGGAACTACCCAGCTACCTAGCTAACTAGATAGAAGGAAAGGACGGCGAACCCAGAGATCACCTGAGGGTAGACTCGTGGGACAAGAAGCTACAGCCCTATCAAAGGAAGTCGGTCCATAGGATAGAAGAATACGGCTGATTGGGGAAAGTAATTCCTTCTTCTTGGGCAAGAGAAGGACTAACACAGGGGGTACCGGAATCAATATCAGGACAGACGGAGGGTAGGATTGAAAACCTAATAGATAGGCAGACTCGAAGGAAGGGTGGTCGTAGATCAGAAGAAGAACGAGATTCACGACTCAATTCCTCTATTAGATAGTACAAAGGGTGAACAACCCTTTCTTGGGGACTTCTCCAACAACCTATTATGCTACAACCTATTTTATTAGAAAATAAGTTCTTGAATAAGATGTGCGTCTACTAAAGATGCCCTGGGACCATTACTGACTTTGAGAGCAATGCTTTTAGCCCAGTCTCCAGCGAAGGGAAGCAAACTCACTTGAAGAGCTACCAGGGCACTTAAGGTATGCAGCTTATTACCTGGAACAAACTAGATCCATAGGGAAGACTTTTGGTCCAACCCTAAAGGCAAGCTAGCTAGTCGGATAGGAATGAAAACTACAAAGAAACTAGCTACCTAGCTGCTAGCTCGAAACTGCATAATAGAAAAGGGGAAGGAAGACAGGAGCCCATTCCTAAAGGCTGGAATGTAGCGCAGGGAAGATGGTTGAGGGCAAAAGCTCCTTCCCTTTGATCGGTAGCCAGATGAATGAGTAGTTTAAGGCTTGGATCCATGGATGGGAACATGAGGTGGGCTGGCTTCGGATCCACAACTGGTGGAGAGTACCGGGTGAATCATTGGAACGAGAGTAGCTTGTTCGTTTGACATGAAGGAATGAACGGATCCGGTGGAATTCAAAATAAGATGAGGCTACTATTGGTCGGACTCTAACTAGCCAGTCCCAAGTCAAGCCGGTCAGTATCCGGTGGTCAGTAGTGGGCCGAAGCATCCGGTCAGTTAGTCCAGTCTGATTTCTGGCAAACCAGTAGGTGTCAGCGAGAGGGCCCTCTGGTAAAGTAGCAGTTCGAGCAAGAGAGAAAGTAGCTTATGAAAGAAAGAGATAAGAACTATGACTTAAACGATTTCTGTCTTACTTTCGGTAACTTATTCAACCGATGGATGAGAATGAAAGAAGGTTGATCTTTTTAATCGAGATTCTTGGGTGAGTCTTCCATGGGGAAGCTTTTCTTATTCCGAAAGAGTGCTAGAAGCTAGAAAACTCCAAAGGCAATGCAAGAAAAGGGTCTAAGGCGCAAGGCAGCAGGAAAGCAAGTCCTCGGTCGTAAGAAGAGCTTTTATGTGCTTACTTTTTCGTAACTTTCCATGGACTAAGGTTTCGGTATTTGGGAAAATCCGAGTCGATAGAACTGTAAATTCAATTTTAGAAAGGGTCAGGAAGTTCAAAGCAAGGTTTTAGAAGTAAGCAAGGTTAGATGATAAGTCATTCCCTGGGGATATAATTTATATACTAAGAGAAGAGGGTAAGCTTTCTTGATCCTGAATCCGAACTTTCCCGCAATTCAGAGATTGATTGGTTGAACCGGTAGTTGAGCTGAGTGCTTGCCGCTTCGCGCCTCTCCTTGACGTATTGCTGTAAGCCAAACTCCTTATGTCACTTCTGTCTATGGGATTGTCACATACATTCTAAAGTAGCTTGAATTTCATTCCCTTGCGTCGATAAAGCCTTCTTGAATTGAACTACTTCTTTGCTTTCGAGAGAATCCGTGAATGAAGTAAGAAAGGTTCTTAGCCAACCAAGCGTCAACTATAAGGGTTAGGATTAATCGAGCCCTAAGTATAGGCCTCGGTCAAGCATCAGTCACAGGATCAGACTCCACCTTTCCTGCTTGACTTGAAGACTCTCGGGTGCCTCTAACCAAGAGCGGAACCTCCCTTTACATATGTATTTATTGGTTCGAGAGATGCCACCTCAACATATTATATTATCAGATTCGTTCTTTGTGTCAGCTTCTGCGAACCCAGTCTCATACTCGGAAAAAGCCTTTAAGGCCCGATACTCTCTCAGCAGCAACATCCACCACAAGATCCGATGCAACAAAAGCTGTTCCTTCTCCAGATACGGGAGCTTTCTCCGGATTCAGTTGATGATTCTCTTTCAGTGTAATCTCTGTTTGAAAGACCTTTCCGTTGTCAATTAGTCGGGTAGCTTCCCACCTCCACTCTAATAAGCTTTCCTGTCCTGGCTTGAAGCTTTCAGTGAACTTATTTCAGACCCCTATCTTTCTTACTTGACTGCTTAGCCGAGGAATCTTTCCTTTTCGGTCTCCTACCTGCGTTCCTAAGCTAGCGTCGAGCTCCGTAACCCTATCCTTCTGAGTCGGGCTAGTCCCATACCCACTTTCTTTCAACTATAAGTTACGAATTGAACCTTTCCTCATAGTCTTCGAAAGCCTTGGATTAACGGAGACTTTACATGCACTGGAGCCGGCGACTTTCTCTATAAGAAAGTAAGAATGCGGGTAGGAATTGCTTTTGTTCTCTATTTACGATCGCAAAGTCTGCCTTCTTCCTAACAGCTTTTCATTCTCTAGCCTATAAAATCAATGAACGTAGGAAGCTTACTGAGACTAGGCATTCAATGGGAATTCTAGACTCTTAAACTAATTGAAGAAAGAAAGCGCAAACCAGTCTAGCCAGCTGGACAATCAGAGTCATGTTTAACACATAGGTTTTCGATCATGTCAGCACCCTTCCCTTGAAGCTCAACCATCCGGGATGCTAGTTTTCTGAGGATGATTCTTTCGCGTAAGTCAGGGAGTGTTGAGCCGATGACCTTTTCAGCATCGCTGTGAGAGCATCCGAGTGAAGAATTTCTTCCAATGGCATGCTGAATGAAATAGTTTCTGAGTGCTTCCTTTGTTCTTGAAAGAGATCAAGACTGGTAGGCAGGCTAAGGCCAGAGATTCAATGCCGAGGGAAGTCCTAACCCTGTATGAGAGCTTGGCCAGCAAGCTTTTGGACATTGAATGTACACTCGAGGAGGACTGAACAGATGTAGAGGATCCTGACAAACTTGGAGAAAGCACACCTTGAAGAGTTGACATCTGAGATTGAAGATGATGTCAACAGTTAGCCAAGAAGGTTTATGGCAAACTGGAAGGAGGGATAAATGATCTACCTTAGGTAATGCTCTGCTTTCAGTGGGAACCGGTGGAGATTGAGGTGAAGGTCTTTTTTAGTCTATCCCTTGTCCCATATCTGCTGTTTTCATCCAACTAAAAATATCGTAAGAGAAGAAAGAAACTTTACGCCCAAAACTCCCATGTCTTTCTTGGTTGGACCAACCAGCTCTTACAAGTCTTTCTTCAGTTTGTTAGATAAGCGGAATTGCACCGTCATTATATCGTCAAATATGGATAATTCTAGTCACCTTTCCTTTTTCTTTCTATAGGTCTTTTGTTGGCATCTGTAGCATTCTTGGCATTGGCCTTATTGGTGTTAACAAATTAAATTCTATAAATCAGGGGTAGAAGCCCTCCGTATAAGTACCGTGAAGGCGGGCATCGCTTCTCAATTAGAAAGGTTTTATCTTCTATATAAGAATGAGAATGGGGAGACCTACCACAGGAACTCAATTTCTTTCAAAAATAGATGATCTACTGTTTGTTTTTGATTTTGAAGACACGAATATTAACGCCTTGTGCCAATTCAGTGAAGACCTGGCGCGGCAGGGCCTGGGGTGAGTACTTTATCGAAGCTCTGAAGCTAGCGGGGATTACGATTACGCCCAACAGCCCACTTGAGCAATTTGCCATTCTCCCATTGATTCCTATGAATATTGGAAAAATTTCTTTCTCATTCACAAATCCATCTTTGTCTATGCTGCTAACTCTCAGTTTGGTCCTACTTCTGGTTCATTTTGTTACTAAAAACGGAGGGGGAAACTCAGTACCAAATGCTTGGCAATCCTTGGTAGAGCTTATTCATGATTTCGTGCCGAACCCGGTAAACGAACAAATAGGTGGTCTTTCCGGAAATGTTCAACAAAAGTTTTCCCCTCGCATCTCGGTCACTTCTACTTTTTCGTTATTTCGTAATCCCCAGGGTATGATACCTTATAGCTTCACAGTCACAAGTCATTTTCTCATTACTTTGGGTCTCTCATTTCCGATTTTTATTGGCATTACTATAGTGGGATTTCAAAGAAATGGGCTTCATTTTTTAAGCATCTCATTACCCGCAGGAGTCCCACTGCCGTTAGCACCTTTTTTAGTACTCCTTGAGCTAATCCCTCATTGTTTTCGCGCATTAAGCTCAGGAATACGTTTATTTGCTAATATGATGGCCGGTCATAGTTCAGTAAAGATTTTAAGTGGGTCCGCTTGGACTATGCTATGTATGAATGATCTTTTTTATTTCATAGGAGATCCTGGTCCTTTATTTATAGTTCTTGCATTAACCGGTCCGGAATTAGGTGTAGCTATATCACAAGCTCATGTTTCTACGATCTCAATCTGTATTTACTTGAATGATGCTACAAATCTCCATCAAAGTGGTTATTTATTTATAATTGAACAAAAGCGAGGAGCGAAGCAAAGTACCATCCTTATCCCCGAGAAGAGAAGAAAAGAAAGGAATTAGTATGCAAGCTTCAGGAAAGATTTATAAATTCGTCCGGGGTAGACGGATCTACCAGCTACAACCATGAAGCTGAGGTCATCGTGTTGGATGGTCTTCTTTCAAGGTGGCAAGGATGAAGCTTGACTCAGGTAGGGGACTGCTAAGTCCGCTACTTTGGAAACCTACAGAGGTGCCAAGGGATCTTCCAACAAAATGTTCGCTATATCTTCCTCCTTAACCTCTATAGCTTCAAAAGGGTGGTCTTTGCCATAAGGTAGGAGATGAGGTCCCGGTATATATAGTATACTTCCTAGTGTTGGGAACGCAGAAAGTGCAAGATTTGGCTGATGCAGGATAACGTCAGAAGATTCTTCATTTTGACTATCTTCGCTTGCATCAGAAACATTACCAGCTCCTTGATGTATTTAAATATGCTTAGTAGCAGGTATGTTTAAATTATCCAAACTCGATTGAATGGCATTGGAGGCATTAAAACCTAAAGGTAGATAGCAGCTTTTCAGGTAGAGAGCCATACCCTGCAGTAGCTTATATAAGGATATTCGGAAGGGGAAGGGTACTATTAGTTGAGCCAGGTGCGGATCGCGAGCGAACCAAAATCCATAGCCATATCCTTAAGCTGTGATGCGGAGCAACGTCTTGATGCGGAACAACATCTGCTGCCATCTCTCCCTCTCACTATACACCTTGCTCAGATCTTCCTCGGGCGGATGGGCACTCGGCTTTCCTCCCTGGGGTGGCTCTTTCTTCCCCGGCCGTCTCATTCCCACCTTTCGGTATTAGCTTTCTGGCTCTACCACAGCCTTAGGACAGTTCGACCACGGGCGAATTCCAACCCTCACTCTACCCCACATCTTCCTTCTCCTGGTTACATGCTCATGGGATTGGTTGAAAGAAAGAGTCTTACTCATCGAGTTTCCTGCAAATGATGTGAATGACACTATTTGAGGCAGTTTCAGAGGCCTTTGTATTGGTTTTGTCTCAACCTACATTTCTCAGCGCTCTGTGCTTCTATAGCTCCCCATCTCACCTGTGGATGCGTACTTTGCCTGCTCTGTGGTCTCGTGGACGCCCTTGCTATCGATTCCAATGGCCTCTTTTTATGGCACTCCTGAAGCATCCCATAATTGGATATTCTAATGAGTTTAATGCGCCTACTTTGCTTGGGCTGTAAGCTAAGTCTTGGTATTGCCGGGATCTTCCCATAGGATATAGTGTACTCCTTGCCCTACTAGGCCCTCTCCTCCCTACGCTTCTTTGGGCTCCGGACTGAATGGAATAGCGCTAGCTAAAAGTTCAGAGGCTTGGCTTCCGAAAGCATTGATTGAATAGCACAGGAGTAGGAGTAGCACAAGGGAGAGGGCAGGTGCATTCTTCCTAACTTTGTTGGCTGGATAGAATATCCTATCGTAATCGTATATAAAGTAGGTAGCCTGCCTTTCCTTTCACGCTAGTGCTCCTTCATTGACTGTGTAGGCTTGAGCTTTGACTTTTACTGCTTGACTTTCTTACTGATTTACTGCACCTTAATAGAATGCCAATGAGGCAGGATGCATAAGACATTTAATTGTAAGTCGAAGAAGAGAAAGCCCTACTTATTTGTCTAAGAAGGTAGTGCTAACTAACTGAATGCCAATACTTTTCACAGTTTGACTCGATTCTGCTCCCTGGCCTTAGCAGCGCACCCCTAACCCGCTTCCCTCGACTGCCTTCATAGAAGAAGAGGGGATTTCGAAGAATGGAAATTCAATTCAAGAGAGGTGGTCAAGGTTGAAGGAAGAAGAAGGCTTTTCAGCCAAGGGAAGAGGGAAGACAAGATCTGATCTCCTTTTTAGCCTAGAAATGGATGAGGAGCCCTCTCGGGAAAGCAACTGTCCTTACTAAACTATGCGCTCACCCTCTGACCAAACCGAAGAAAGTTAGGGAGAAATTCCCAGCCGTCTCATATCCCTTTTCAATAAAGCACACTTTGGCGGGCACTTCTCCCTCCATCGAAGCGGATCGCCAGACCCTCCTGATTATGTAGCTTGGCCCCTCGTTATCAAGAACTCGAAAAGGGAAGCGTACGCTTTCTCGATGTCCGATTTTGAAGAAGAGCCCAGACGATGGGGCGGCGAAAGGGACGAATACGCCTTCGAAGGGGAATGGCGAGAAAAATCCAATTCTAGGGGCGGGAGAATGGGGCATTTCTCAGCAAGCAAAAGGGCTTAAAAGCGCCTTTATCAAACCTATTAGTAAAGCATCAAGGCTCCTTTATTAGGTTGGGCGCTAGCTAGCGCTTTACTAATCTAATAGAAAGTCAGGCTCTTCTTATGTTTCAAAAATACCGGGGCGGGGAGAGGAAATGCTCCTTTCTCGATTGTTCGTCCAGGAGAGGTGAAACCCTATGCATAGTGGTAAAGGCGTAAGACCTCCAACTCAAATGCAAATGAGGGAGTAAGGTTGACTCCGGTCCCTCCTCCTAAAGGAAGTGAGCGACATCTTGTACGATGTACGTCCTGGCGCTTGCAAGCGCTCGCTTGAACAGGTAGATCGGGAAACTGCATATGATCTTCCGCGGCATGCGTGAATGTGGTAGCTCGGAAACGTCATTGCCTATGACTTTGGGTGCGTTCCGCTTGCCATCTCCCCGATGGAATAGATAGCTCCTGCAATGCTCGCTTCACTTCCAGCATTGAAAAGAGGCAGCCTCATGTCACTATGAGCTCGTCCGGAGATCGTGATTTAGCTGTTGCGAGCTCCTCGCTTTCTGCTAGACCCGCCCTCTAGCTGTAGAAGCTTTTCGGGCTCTCGAAAAGTTCGAACCGGCCTTGACTTTTATAGTCGACAAGCTTTACTTATAGCAAATTCCATAGAAAGGGCCGGCCGCCTGGAATCAAAAGAGTTTCAAACTCGTTGAAGGATCCTTGTGGCTCCGGATCCCTCCAATCCAGCCGATTCCGAATCCACCAATTCCGGGATCTTTTGCAGCGAAGGCCTGTCATCGAATTCTTCAAACCTGGGGTATGCCGATCTTAAATGAAACTAAACATGATTGATCCTACTATCAATCAATCCGTCATACAAAGGCGTAACTCCGGCTCTCTACGGGTAGAAGGAGGGACAACAGCCTTGTCAAGGCGCGGGCCAAGCCAACTCAAAGTGAAGCGATTTATACCGAGCAAGAACCTGCACTAGAATAGGAAAAGCGAGACATTCCTTCTTTTAAGAATTCCAGTCCTGCGGGTCTGCCCGAACTGTAAGTGATTCAAACAAAGAGGCGGGTCCTCACTCGGTTGAAGTACCAAAACTCCTCCTCCTTTATCCCGGGGATGAGGATGAGACAGAGTTGACTCCGCGGCCTCTCGGTAGAAGAGGAGAAAGCCCAGTCCTCTATCTCAGTCTCAACAGAAGGTAAGAGGAAGGGCCATTCCCTCTTTCTTTCGGGAAGGGCTTAAAAGCGCTTTCATCATGTCAAGCTTCAGGCAACCACTTTCTTGGATGATATGCGGTCCATAGAATGGATCGTTCTCATGGGCGATGATAACACCTTCGCCGATGTGCCTGCTTTTCACTATAGCTTCCTGATTAGGCCAGCTCTGGGAGGATCGGCTTAAGCCTATTGTTGCTAGGATTTTGAGATAAGCTTGTAGACAGTGTTATACAGGCTTTGAGGAGCGGCCTGAAATCTTTCAACCGATTGGCTTCAAAGGACTTTGGAAGAAAAGCAATGAGCATAGTGTTGAACTCTTTTCAGTAAGCACCCTTCCGAAATAAATCCTTGATTGCCATCGATATTTCCTCTCCCCTTAATGGGGAGTTTTGATCTTATCCCGGACCTTCAATCTTAAACTGAAAAGAGCGTTCAGAGTCCTCCAGAAAGATTGACTTAACCTTCCGTCGATGGTGAGCTCTTGCTTGGAGAAGATCAGCCTCTTATCCTTATCCCTGAGTAACTTTTCTCCGTGTTGAAGCCTATACCTATAATGCATTGCCTCATCTGGAATCTTATCTTTAGCGAATTGAATCCTCTACTTAATACCTAATCTTGAATCCTACACCGACCGGTCGAGCTAGGAGCGAAGCCTGTCGTGTCTTGCACAAATGATTATCTTTCGAAAAGCTAGGCTCCCTTAGTCAGTAAGAAAATCATTAAATTCGAATCTCCTCTAACTAAACCTAACCTATAGAGGAGCTAAAGAGACTTGCTTTTTAAATGCCCAAAAGCCCTATATAGTAAGGGGAAGCAACTACCTCAACCGAACCGGAATTGCAAAAGAAGCATACCGAGCCAAGAGATTCAAGAACAACGGAAGGTCAGGAGGCAAGGGTCCTTTGAGGTGAGAGCCCACTCGCCCTACTATCGAGTTGGTAATCCGAGGAGGTGAGCCCTAATCGATAAAGATAGGAGAGGAAGAAGAGTAGCTTGAGGAAGCAACCAAGAATAACTAAGATATATTAAGAACAGACAGATATAGTGGATAGTTGAATTAGAAGGTAGCGGGACAGGAAGGAAGAAAGTAGGTCTATCGAGCGGTTCAAGGGACTTATAGTTTATTTTTAAGGACAAAAAGAAAAGAATGTCTTAGCTGTTCTGCTGCTAGGCGAAGAGCTGAGGGTTGGATTTGACTCAAGTTAATGAAGAAAGGATAGGATAGAGACTGGGTGAGGTAGACCAGGACTTCGCCTTAATATTCATAGGGGAATATTAGCTCGCTAAGCTTCCCAAGATCTCCGACCTACGCTTTTAGGGCATCCGGGAAGCCTCCCTTGGGAGCAGGTCACTGCCTTCACTCACTCCTTTAGGAGCTTTCAACCGCGCTGCCGACCTCGTCATCCCGGGTTCGCTTGCTCATGAGAACCGTAAGATATCTAACAAAGTCAATCTACTATTCCTGTCTTTGCTTTCAGTCTTCTCTTTCAGTAGTGTTGACCCTATATATAGTAAGCAACTAACCTTAAGAGCTTGCAGTCCCTTCAAGGTAGTCTGCTAAAGTCTTTGGCAGGAAAGACAACCCTAGCTACTAGAAGAAGTAGTTCACTTCGTTAACACCTTACCTTACCCCTTTCGCTCGCAGCCGGGTTTAAGAATTCCTTAGTAGCTACCCTTTTATCTTATTTAAAACAAACAGCATTTCGCTTTGCTCAGTCCTCTCTTGCTAGACTGGCTACCTATGCCCATTGGTGGATTTCCCTATGCGCCTTCGTTGAGCCTAAGAAGAATAGGGATGTCCGAAACTCAAGCCCCAACCCAGGAGTGAGTTCCCGCAGGTCATTTCTCTTATGAGGCAAGTCGTTCTAGTGTTTTAGAGCACAAGAAGTTGCTGAAGAGCGAATAAAGAAGGGCTTCCAACTGGAATCGATGGCGCATGGCCAGGAGGCAACAAAGGCTTTTGGATTGAAGTCCATCTCTTCTATGCAAAGTCAGTTTAGAAGAATCTTTCGTTTCACGCGGATCACCTCCATTATCATCAAAATCACATGCCATAAAAGGTCAAAACCCTGGTGAATTTTTGGCCTGAGCCCGCTTCACCCGTCTTGTTCTCTCTTCCCCATCTTCTTTATCATAATCTGCGCCTGCCTGCCCCTTGACCTTGACAGTGAGTAAGGATGAGAATCAGGCCTTGAGGCACTAGCAATCGATCTTAACAAAAGAAATTGTGGTTCAAGATCGACTGTAACGGATCGAGTGTGAAAAGGCCCAATCGAATGGAAGCCCCAGGTGGAAGTACAAGATTCGAAAGAGTTCAAGAATAAAAAAACCTCATTTCAATTCCGTTCTCAATAATTCATATATATATAATAAGTAGTTGTTCTCTTTCATAGCTCAACCTTGTTGGCTGGACCCGGTCTGTTGACCGCTTGAAGGTCTGCTTTTCTCTTGCTCATAGGAAGCCTTGAAAGAGACCGACCTTGTTGATGAAGCTAAGGTGATTTGATGTCAGATGCCGCCAACCCCTTGCCTATATAAACGAAACCTAGCCTTAAATTCGATCTTGAGAAAGATGGTTCGAAGTTGAGGATTCAGAGCGGTTCCGCAGCTTCTATAAAGTCAGATCTTCACGATCCGGTTGACCCATTCATAAGAGATAGGAACGCACACGCACAGGCGAGAGGGAAGATTACCTTCTTACAAGAGGGATTGGCTAAGATTTGAGATTTGCTTTTGTCTCCCATTTCTGTGACCAAAATAGCTTTGACTTATTCGACTAAACGGGAAGGTCTGTCCCTTCTCCACTGGAAGAAAGTAGATGATCACGTCGGGCGAATGAATCAAAGAAAGGGAAACTTCTCCATCCCAGAAAGCGGAGTGACTTCTTGAATCTTTGAATAGAGAACCCCATTAACCAGACAAGCTGGAGGAGACAAGCTCCCTCACAGAAAGGATGACGAAGGGCCAGTTGACGCGAGCTATGAAACCGCCCTTTCTCATTTGACTCGTCGGATTATGAATGAGATATTCAGACGTCAGCTTGAAGGCTACGATTCCGTTCTTCTGTCTAGGTTCCTTGTTGCAAGGCCGGGTTTAGGCGTTTTAGGGCCTTTGAAACTGCCTATAATGGGGGACCTAATGAGATGCCTTAAACTCGAGGGTTGGATAAGCAAACCTGGCCAAAGAATCACTATTTCGATTGAAGCTCTGCCGCGGTGACCCAATTCTCAAATTCTCATATACAGATAAGCGAGAATGCCCTTTCTGCTTATATAGTAGATCAATGCTGCGTCCTCACGAATGCCAAACTTCGTAGCTCAGCTCATCTGGGATGACCAAGCTCCAGGGAGGTTTTGGTTCTGGGGTTGGAGATGAAGTCAAATCCGAATTGGATCAGCGGGATTTC